CACTTCATTTAGTTCTCATTCCTTGCACTTATTAACTACTTAAATATTAATATTATTTAGAATAGTTTCTATATAATAGAGATACTTATCATAAGATATCTTTATAATAGGTACAAATATTAAATCGAGGTACCCATTCTATGACAGATCTTAACTTACCCTCTATTTTTGTCCCTTTAGTGGGCCTAGTATTTCCTGCGATTGCAATGGCTTCTTTATTTCTTCATGTCCAAAAAAATAAGATTGTCTAGATCCGATGGGACCAAATTTCATCAATTTATTTCAACACTGAATAATAATACAGATATTTGTTTAGTGTAATATGGGACAATATGTGGCTTTTTCCGAACACAAACGAAAGAACTGTTATGCATGCGGATACATGATATCCGCATAAATGTATGTATATGATATGCGGGTATATCTGGTTAAAAATGATCGGCGAATATTTTTATAATAGAAAGTATATGTATCTAACCAATTATTCCTAATGGTTCATATCAGACTAGTGCTAGTTGATGAAAGTTACTTCGGCATCATGAAAAGTAAAGTCAAATTTTTTCTCAATTCCAATCGAATGCAACTGGATCTAGTATAGTATGAACTGGCGATCAGAACATATATGGATAGAACTTATAACAGGGTCTCGAAAAGCAAGTAATTTTTGCTGGGCCTGTATCCTTTTTTTAGGCTCACTAGGATTCTTAGTGGTTGGAACTTCTAGTTATCTTGGTAGGAATCTGATACCTGGATTTCCATCTCAGCAAATCATTTTTTTTCCACAAGGAATCGTGATGTCTTTCTATGGGATCGCGGGTCTATTCATTAGTTCATATTTGTGGTGCACAATTTCATGGAATGTAGGTAGTGGTTATGACCGATTCGATAGAAAAGAAGGAATAATGTGTATTTTTCGTTGGGGATTCCCTGGAATAAATCGTCGCATCTTCCTTCGCTTCTTTATGAAAGATATCCAATCAATCAGAATGGAAGTTAAAGAGGGTCTTTTTCCTCGTCGTATTCTTTATATGGAAATCAGAGGCCAAGGAAACATTCCCTTGACTCGTACTGATGAGAATTTGACTCCGCGAGAAATTGAGCAAAAAGCTGCTGAATTGGCCTATTTCTTGCGCGTACCAATTGAAGTATTTTGAAATGAACCGAACGAAGAATGAATGTTTTCTCCACATAATAAAAGGAGCTTGCTAATTTCCTTTTTTTTTAATACAATTGAAGTTTCCTCAAACTGTTCATTCGAGAAAAACATGTTAGATTCCATTTCCTCGTTCCGTTGACGCAACAACCCGCTAGAATAAAACAAAAGCTGGGGAACGTATATGGAACAACTACAACTATTCCAACTATAATATAATAAATATAATAAACTATAATAAGAATACATTTTTTCTATACCAAAACCTTTTTGTATGCGTATTTGTATGCGTATAGGGCCCAACTCAATTCTTTTATACTAGTAAAAAGTCTAATAAGTCTAATTAAAATTCATCAAATATCCGAATATGTATTTCGTAATACAGAATTAATCCTTTTAGGTTAAGCCTCAGATTTTGAACTGATACCGTATTCCTGTGCTGTGGTTAGACGGTGCAACATTTCGAAATAATTAATGGAATTGATCCGAGAGGGTTTTTCGAGTATTTATTGAAAGGAATAAATGAAGATGAAATTCGTTCGAATTTTCCCAATTGAGATACCCGGAAATCCAATTTACTTAATTTATTACTTAATTTATAATTTATTTACTTTTTATATATTAGAAATCTATTTCTCTATCTATTTATTTCTCATTTTTTTTCATCCGAAAAAGGACCCTTAATTTTATTTCTATATTCCTTAATTCCTTCTGGATCTAAGGAGTCAATTATTATACAAAAATGGGAATAGATCCATGGGTTCCATACCTTGTTATAGAACTTGTGCTTTAGAGAAACATCAGATCAGATAGAGTTGACAAATGAAGCAGTTCATTAACAATTCACAGATAAAAAAAATGAAAAAAAAGAAAGCATTGATTTCCCTCCCATATCTTGCATCTATAGTATTTTTGCCCTGGTGGGTCTCTCTCTCATTTCAAAAAAGTCTCGAACCTTGGATTATTAATTGGTGGAATACTAGGCAATCCGAAACTTTTTTGAATGATATTCAAGAGAAAAATGTTCTAGAAAAATTCCTAGAATTAGAAGAACTATTCTTGTTGGATGAAATGATAAAAGAATACCCAGAGACGCATATACAAAATATACAAAAGCTTCGTATAGGAATACACAAGGAAACGATACAATTGGTCAAAACACACAATGAATATCATTTCCATATCATTTTGCATTTTTCGACAAATATAATATGTTTCGCTATTTTAAGCGGTTATTTTATTCTGGGTAATGAAGAACTTGTCATTCTTAATTCTTGGGTTCAGGAATTCTTCTATAACTTAAATGACACAATAAAAGCTTTTTCGATTCTTTTAGTTACTGATTTATGGATTGGATTTCACTCGACCCATGGTTGGGAACTAATGATTGGTTCGATCTACAATGATTTTGGATTGGCTCATAACGACCAAATTATATCTGGTCTTGTTTCCACTTTTCCAGTTATTCTAGATACAATTGTGAAATATTGGATCTTCCGTTTTTTAAATCGCGTATCTCCTTCGCTTGTAGTCATTTATCATTCAATGAATGAATGAAGAACTTATTTGATCTCCTGATATCAATCCAAATTTTTCTTCGCGCATAAAGAAAGCATTTTCCATTTGACTTATTCTTTCTTTATACTTCTACCTCTTCAAGGTATTTGTCCTATTTCAATAGAATTATTTCAGTACAATGGCAGACTCGTGGATAGGGAACTATACTAGCTACCTATCTAATTTATTGTATAAATTCCTGGATGAATGATTGGATCATGCAAAATAGAAATACTTTTTCTTTTTCTTGGGTAAAGGAACAGATCACTCGATCTATTTCTGTATCGATCATGATATATGTAATAACTCGAACATCTATTTCAAATGCGTATCCCATTTTTGCGCAGAAAGGTTATGAAAATCCACGAGAAGCAACTGGGCGAATTGTATGCGCCAATTGCCATTTAGCTAATAAGCCTGTGGATATTGAAGTTCCGCAAGCTGTACTTCCTGATACTGTATTTGAAGCAGTTGTTCGAATTCCTTATGATATGCAACTGAAACAAGTTCTTGCTAATGGTAAAAAAGGGGCTTTGAATGTAGGGGCTGTTCTTATTTTACCCGAGGGATTCGAATTAGCCCCCCCCGATCGTATTTCCCCCGAGGTGAAAGAAAAGATAGGAAATCTGTCTTTTCAAAGTTATCGTCCCAATAAAAGAAATATTCTTGTAATAGGTCCTGTTCCAGGTCAGAAATATAGTGAAATCGTCTTTCCCATTCTTTCCCCCGACCCTGCTACGAAGAAAGACGTTCACTTCTTAAAATATCCCATATATGTAGGTGGGAATAGGGGAAGGGGTCAGATTTATCCTGATGGGAGCAAGAGTAACAATACAGTCTATAATGCTACATCCGCGGGTATAGTAAGCAGAATAGTACGCAAAGAAAAAGGAGGATATGAAATAATCATCGTTGATGCATCGGATGGACACCAAGTGGTTGATATTATACCTCCAGGACCAGAACTTCTTGTTTCAGAGGGTGAATCCATCAAGCTTGATCAACCATTAACAAGCAATCCTAATGTAGGGGGATTTGGTCAGGGAGATGCCGAAATAGTGCTTCAAGATCCATTACGCGCCCAAGGCCTTTTGTTTTTCTTGGCATCCGTTATTTTGGCACAAATTTTTTTGGTTCTTAAAAAGAAACAGTTTGAAAAGGTTCAATTATACGAAATGAATTTCTAGATCCAGAGATTCCTTACCATCAAGTTGGTAAAAAACGCGGAATTCTTGTCGATCAATACAATTAAATATATATGATCAAAAAATTCTGTAAATCCCTTTGCTTGCTTTGTTTATACTATTTTTTCGGGATGTATGGAATTCTTTACTTGTATCTCATTCCTAGCACTAGACAATAGGCATACAAAAACAAAGGAAGAGGAGACAGGGCAAGGACGGGATAAATGAAAGGAAGGGTACTGGATTATAAGTCTTACTAATCTTCTATTCGACACAAGAAAAAGGACTTTGTACCCTTTCTTGTGTCGTCTTGTATCGAAATAATAATAATTTTTTTCTTGTTCGCCAAAGATTACTATTTCTTCGTTTCCGGGTCTATCGGAATTCCTTTGTTTAGATTCATAAGAAGTAGTAGACAAACAAAAAGGGTTAGGGGGGGTAATTCATCGAGCAAACGAAACTTTTTCTATTATTCAATTAACTTCAACGTAGAATAGCACTTTTTTATAAAAGAAAAAGAAAAATTATTCAAACAAAAAAATTGACTTTAACTCTTTTTATTGAGATTTTATTGAGAAGCGGATTAGATTTTCTTTTTACGCATACCCCAATCCTTTTTCTTTCATCACCTTTTTTATTTTATCTTTTTTTTTATAGAGTAAGGTTCTATTAGTTTAGTATGGAAATGATTTGCAGGATGTCTCATCCGTTTAAATCCATATAATTATCCAGAAAATCGCTTGATTCCTTCTTGTTGCTTCTCGTAAGAGTTAATATTATATTATGGAGGAACGACAGAGCCTATAAATCAATCAATAGAAATAGATTCAATTCCGTTGTTCAAAAACATCATAAGAAACAAAGGAATAAAGTGGTTTGAAAGATCAGAGCAAAGGATCCATTTTGTCATTTCTACGAAAATTTTGATTATGTTGACTGGATAACTTTCCTATTTGTATGTTATGGAATAGATCAAAGTCTCATCTCGCTCTAAGAGTAAGCACTCAGCGGTACCTTACGCCTTTCTTTTATTATAGGCGTAAGGTACCGCTGAGTGCTTACTTTTTCATGTCTACAATCCAGTTTATCTGATTACTACAGAGATG